GTCAACAAACAGTACGAGCTGCCAGGTATATCGGTCAAGGTTTCATGATTACCTTGTCTCATGTGAATCGTTTACCTATAACTATTCAATACCCCTATGAAAAACTGATCACACCGGAACGTTTCCGGGGCCGAATCCACTTTGAATTTGATAAATGCATTGCTTGTGAAGTATGTGTTCGTGTATGTCCTATAGATCTACCCGTTGTTGATTGGAAATTGGAAACAAATATCCGAAAGAAGCGGTTGCTTAATTACAGTATTGATTTTGGAATCTGTATATTTTGTGGTAATTGCGTTGAGTATTGTCCAACAAATTGTTTATCAATGACTGAAGAATATGAACTTTCTACTTATGATCGTCACGAATTGAATTACAATCAAATTTCGTTGGGTCGGTTACCAACATCAGTAATTAACGATTACACACTTCGAACAATTTCCAATTCACCTCAAATAAAAAATGGATAGAACCCTTGATTCAAAAAAGACTCTCAATTAAATTAATATTAATAAAGTTCAGTTTGAATCTAAAAGGATAAGTTTTTCTTTAATCAATACAAACTTTTGATTAGTTGGTTAAAATAGTCCTTTAATTTAATTTGAACTTGGATTGAAAATATATTTCTATATTTATATTAGAGTAATGATTTCAAAATGGATATAGTTTCAAACTATGCTTTCGGATATTGAATGAGAGTGCTCCACTAACACTATCTACATCAACCCACACCCATTCAAATTTCATTTAGTTAAGAACTATCATAAAAAATAAAGAAACTTCTTTTTTCCTACTCAGGTCAATAAAGTCATGAAATATTTCAATTTCTATTTTTTTTAATGGATTTACTTGGACCAATACATGATTTTCTTTTAGTCTTTCTGGGATCGGGTCTAATCTTAGGAGGTCTAGGAGTAGTATTACTTCCCAATCCAATTTATTCTGCCTTTTCGTTGGGGTTGGTTCTTGTTTGTATATCCTTATTATATACTCTATTGAACTCCTACTTTGTAGCTGCTGCGCAACTACTTATTTACGTAGGAGCTATAAATGTTTTAATCATTTTTGCTGTGATGTTCATGAATGGTTCAGACGATTACAAAGATTTTCATCTTTGGACTATTGGGGATGGGGTTACTTTGATGGTTTGTACAAGTCTTTTTATTTCACTAATTACTACTATTACAGATACCTCATGGTACGGTATTATTTGGACTACAAGATCAAACCAGATTCTAGAGCAAGATTTGATAACTAATAGTCAACAAATTGGAGTTCATTTATCAACAGATTTTTTTCTTCCATTTGAACTCGTTTCAATAATTCTTTTAGTTGCTTTAATAGGTGCAATTGCTCTAGCTCGTCAATAATAATAAATAAGGAATTCAAGTATGGAATACTTGTTATATGCGATTCCATCGATTCGATTGAATTATTGTTTAGATTGAAATGAATAAGATTGATAAGGAGTTGGTTAATGATGCTCGAACATTTACTAGTTTTGAGTGCCTATTTATTTTCTATCGGTATCTATGGATTGATCACAAGTCGAAGTATGGTTAGAGCTCTTATGTGTCTTGAACTTATATTGAATGCAGTTAATATCAATTTTGTAACATTTTCTAATTTTTTTGATAATCGTCAATTAAAAGGAGACATTTTCTCAATTTTTGTTATAGCTATTGCAGCCGCTGAAGCAGCTATTGGACTAGCTATTGTTTCATCAATTTATCGTAACCGAAAATCGACTCGTATTAACCAATCGAATTTGTTGAATAACTAGTATTAATCATATAAATTCTAATGTTCATAAAGGAATTTGAATTAATATGTTTGCTACATTAAGGTATGATCTTGTTTGCAAAAATCAAAGAAATCAAAGTATTTTGGACCTTTCTCATAAACCAATCCAGAAGTAGATTGATTCTAAAAATTCTGATAACTTGTTGATTCGTCTGGTATCTAAATATAGAATTTGTTTATAAGCTTATACTAGGTCGAAAATTTATGACGTTCAAAAATGTATAGATTCAATGTCACATTCAGTAAAGATTTATGATACGTGTATAGGATGTACTCAATGTGTCCGAGCCTGCCCGACCGATGTATTAGAAATGATACCTTGGGACGGATGTAAAGCTAAACAAATTGCTTCTGCTCCAAGAACCGAAGACTGCGTTGGTTGTAAAAGATGTGAATCCGCCTGTCCAACGGATTTCTTGAGTGTTCGAGTTTATTTATGGCATGAAACAACTCGCAGTATGGGTCTAGCTTATTAATACGTTCGAGAAAATTTTACTTGAATCCATTTGATTTTTTTACCGACAAAACCCGTGCTCAAAATTTTTTGAGCACGGGTTTTTCTGGTCTAAGTGTATCTTGTCTTTACCACGAATTATTTTCCTTGGTTAACAATAATTGTAATTTTTCCAATATTTGCAGGTTCCTTAATTTTCTTTCTTCCGCATAGAGGAAATAGGGCCATCCGTTGGTATACTAT